TCATAGGAGCTAGCAATCGTCGATATGCTCATATCGGTGACGTTATTGTTGCTGTGATCAAAGAAGCAGTGCCAAATATGCCCCTAGCAAGATCAGAGGTGGTCAGAGCTGTAATTGTACGTACTTGTAAAGAACTCAAACGTGATAACGGTATGATAATACGATATGATGACAATGCTGCGGTTGTCATTGACCAAGAAGGAAACCCCAAAGGAACTCGAATTTTTGGTGCAATTGCCCGTGAATTGAGACAGTTAAATTTTACTAAAATAGTTTCATTAGCTCCGGAGGTATTGTAAGGTCTTATAAAAAAAGATAATACCATCATATGGTTATAATACCATCATATGGTTATAGTAAAGTATTTGAAAGAAAGAGATTAAGAAATATATTCAGAATTTTTAGTAGATTGTGTCTCATGCATATGCCTTTAAATTTAAATTCATAAACAAATAAGTAAAAAAAACATGTTGATTATATCAAAATTGGGAGCACCAAGAAATTTAATTCACCATGGGTAGGGATATTATTGCTGACATAATAACTTCTATACGAAATGCTGATATGGATAGAAAAAGGGTGGTTCGAATAGCATCTACTAATATCACTGAAAATATTGTTAAAATACTTTTACGAGAAGGTTTTATTGAAAACGTGAGAAAACATAAAGAACCCAAAAAAGACTTTTTAGTTTTAACCCTACGGCATAGAAGGACTAGGAAAAGGTCTTATAGAAATTTTTTAAATTTAAAACGGATCAGTCGGCCTGGTCTACGAATCTATTCGAACTACCAACGAATTCCTAGAATTTTAGGTGGGATGGGAATTGTAATTATTTCTACTTCGCGAGGTATAATGACAGACCGAGAAGCTCGACTAGAACGAATTGGTGGAGAAGTTTTGTGTTATATATGGTAATCCTTCTAATATACGAATTGGGTCCGAAACTTCTTATTTGTGAAAACAAAAAGAAAAGGGGCGGGTTGTCTAATATCGTTACTCCTCCATCAATTGATACTTCAAGGAGGCTTTACCTGGAATGAAAGAACAAAAATGGATTCATGAAGGTTTAATTACTGAATCCCTTCCCAACGGTATGTTCCGGATTCGCTTAGATAATCAAGATATGATTCTAGGTTATGTTTCAGGAAAGATCCGACGTAGTTTTATACGGATACTACCAGGCGATAGAGTCAAAATTGAAGTAAGTCGTTATGATTCAACCAGAGGACGTATAATTTATCGACTTCGCAATAAGGATTCGAAAGATTAGGTGTTTTTATCAACTTCAACATTCCTTTCGTGAGAAGATGATTCGAGATGAAAAATTTCAAGAAACCTATTTTCTTCCAAAAAATAGATTCATAATTAAAATGAGGAATGCCAAATATGAAAATAAGAGCTTCTGTTCGTAAAATTTGTGAAAAATGTCGACTAATCCGTAGGCGGGGACGAATTATAGTAATTTGTTCCAACCCAAGACATAAACAAAGACAAGGATAATCAGACTTGTTAAAACACCCGATGTAAAAGTAAAAAAAGGTAAAAAAAAGGGAGGGAGTCCTTTTTGACACGAAATGGATATATCCATATATCTCTGACTCATATTTATGAGATGAAAAAAATATGGCAAAAACTATACCGAGAATTGGTTCACGTAAGAATGGACGTATTGGTTCACGTAAGAATACACGGAGAATACCAAAGGGGGTTATTCATGTTCAAGCAAGTTTCAATAATACTATTGTGACTGTTACAGATGTACGGGGTCGAGTGGTTTCTTGGTCCTCTGCCGGTACTTGTGGATTCAAGGGTACAAGAAGGGGGACGCCCTTTGCTGCTCAAACCGCAGCAGGAAACGCTATTCGTACAGTAGTGGATCAAGGTATGCAACGAGCGGAAGTCATGATAAAAGGACCGGGTCTCGGAAGAGACGCGGCATTACGCGCTATTCGCAGAAGTGGTATACTATTAACTTTTGTGCGTGATGTAACCCCTATGCCACATAATGGCTGTAGACCTCCGAAAAAGCGACGTGTGTAGAAATAAAAATTGAAGATATTTCAAGATAAACAAGAGAAAAAAATGATTCAATTATTTTAAAATTATTATGGTTCGAGAGAAAGTAACAGTATCTACTCGGACACTACAGTGGAAGTGTGTTGAATCAAAAACAGACAATAAGCGTCTTTATTATGGACGCTTTATTCTGTCTCCACTTATGAAAGGTCAAGCTGACACAATAGGCATCTCGATGCGCAGAGCTTTGCTTGGAGAAATAGAAGGAACATGTATCACACGTGCAAAATCTGAGAAAATACCACACGAGTATTCTACCCTAGTGGGTATTCAAGAATCGGTACATGACATTTTAATGAATTTGAAAGAAATTGTATTGAGAAGTAACCTATACGGAACTTGCGACGCGTCTATTTGTGTCAGGGGTCCTGGATATGTAACTGCTCAAGATATAATCTTACCGCCTTATGTAGAAGTCGTT